AAAAGAATATTTACCGAAAATCTATGATCCTTTATTGAGTGGGCCTTACCGTGGAAAAATCAAAAAACGTTTTTCACCCCCAATTCCAATTATAAATATAAATGAGACTCCCCAACAAAATTAATACAAAAAATAAATAGAATAATAGGTAAGAAGAAATACTACCACCTCCTACATATTTTATACCCTCTCCTAGAAAGAAATTTGTAAGGCCGATTCCATTGATAATTCCATCAATTATTTGTCTATCAAAAAAATGAGTTAATTCAGCTAATCCTCTTATACCCTTAGTTAAAAATATTGCATAAAAAACATCTATGTAACCGCGATTATAAGACCAACCATATATCAAATTTATTATTTTGTCCCCAAAAATTCTCTTAAGACCTTTAAAAGAATTAAAGAAGTTTAAATTTTGTAATGATGAATAAACAGGTTTATATAAAGAAGATGCTATAAATATTCCGAAATAAGCTATAATGATCGAAAAAATTGCGTTCCTTACAAACTCATACCAATCGACAGAATTTTTTTCATGTTGATGCAAAAGATTAAAAGCTGGAGTTAACAGTTTGGATAATATATCCAAACTCCCTTCTTCTTGATTGAATTGATTAAAAGGAATTCCTATGACTCCAATAAACAAAACAAAAAATACCAAAACAAGCATAGGAAATAACATAATATTATCTGATTCGTGAGGATAGGAGAAAATGCTTTTACTTTTGAGGTCAAAACAATTAATAGTAATAAAGGGCAGTGTTATTTTTCTTATATTATTATCAATTTGATATGTCTTCTGCCCCAAAAAAGAAGCTTTTTCATTTTTTTCATTATTATTCATTGTTAATAAAGCTAATAAACGAATTTTTTTTTTTTTTTAAGCATTTTTGATCTTTCTTTACCCCATAGAGATATTGAATAGAATGAGCTATTTTTTTTTCCACTAAAATTTTGAAAATGAACATTTAAATGTCCTTCAAAAATAAGTAAATAGACCCGAAACATATAAAATGCAGTTAATCCCGCAGTGAAACAAGCTATTATTGCAAAAATAGGTGAGTAGAACCAACTATCATTAAGAATTTCATCTTTGGACCAAAAACAAGCGAGGGGGGGAATACCACAAAGAGAAAGGGTTCCTAATAAAAAAGCAGTTTTTGTAATTGGAACATGTTTTAGTAAACCACCCATAAGAACCATATTTTGACTTTTATCTGGAGAATAACCAACAATGAATTCCATTGAATGAATAATGGATCCAGATCCTAAAAACAACAATGCTTTCGAATAGGCATGAGTAATCAAATGAAATAAAGCGGCTCGATAAGACCCTATACCTAGAGCTAACATCATATAACCCAATTGAGACATTGTCGAATAGGCCAAGCTTCTCTTAATATCTTTTTGAGCAAGAGCTAAAGTAGCTCCTAATAGTACTGTTATTATACCTATCAAAGCTATTAGATTCATTATATAAGGTATAATTCCAAAAAGAGGAAAAAGCCTAGCTATAAGAAAAATTCCTGCTGCTACCATAGTAGCAGCATGGATTAGAGCCGAAATAGGAGTAGGCCCTTCCATAGCATCCGGTAACCATACATGAAGAGGGAATTGCGCCGATTTAGCAATTGCACCAGAAAATAAAAGGAAGGCACATAAAATAAGAAATAAAGAATTAACTTCATTATTATAAATTAATTTATTAAATATTTCGAACAAATCTCGAAATTCAAAACTACCCGTTATTGAATATAAACCTAAAATTCCTAATAATAAACCAAAATCTCCTACACGATTCGTTAGAAATGCTTTTTGACAAGCATTCGATGCAATAGGTCGTGTAAACCAAAAACCTATTAATAAATAAGAACACATTCCAACTAATTCCCAAAAAATATAAATTTGTATCAAATTAGAACTAGTAACTAATCCCAACATTGAAGTAGTGAAAAAACTCATATAAGCAAAAAATCTCAAATAACTTTGATCATGAGACATATAATTGTCACTATAAATAAGAACTAAAATTCCAATTGAAGTAATTAATATTAATAAAATAGAAGTAAGTGGGTCGATCAAGTATCCAAACTCTAAAGAAAAGTCATTATTGATAGTCCAAGACCATAAATATTGATAAATAGAACTGTTATTTATTTGTTGAATAGAAAAATCGGTTGAAAAAATCATAATTATACTTAACAATAAAACATTCGGAAAAGCCCTCATACGACGAAGTTTTTCTAGTGCTGCCGGAAAAAGCAAGAGTCCCCCTCCTATTAACACAGGAACTGGAAGTGTAACAAAAGGTATGATCCATGAATATTGATATGTAATATGTTCCATAAGAAATCTTATTATTTAATTTTTTTTTAATTAATTTTATAATTATAATTAATTAATTTTTTCTTGTTTTTGATTCATCAACTCTTTTCTCTTCTTATTTCTTTTTAATTTTAAAGGGGTAAGTAAAAAAAAGTAATAAATAAAAAAATATGTAAATAATAATAAAAAAAATTTATATTTTTAATTATTCTTAATCTTTTTCTTACATATTCAAATCAAATTAAAGTTATAATTGGACAAATAATATGTCCAAGATACTAGTAAAAAAATACTTATTCTAAAGAAAACGAAAATATTTCCATTATTTTTATGGATTCAAAAAATTTATATACAAAGAGAAGGAATAAAGGGATATAAAAGTACTAAAAAAAAATTATGTTTTTTAATTTTAATTCCTCCCTTTTTTTTTCACAAGCATTAACTAGTTTATTTTGGAACTGATTTATTGTCTTCTATTATGTTTATAGAAAACACTATGATATTTGACATTTTACCATTACATAGGATAAAAGAAAAGAATTACTAAAAATTTTTACATAGGATTTCTTTTAGAAAATCATATATTTTTTAACAAATTAATTAAAATAATTTAATAATAGTCTAATTAAAAATTTTAAAAATGTAATTTTATTTAGATATACTTTTTTCGAACTTGATCAATTACTAGAAAAATAAAATTAAAGTTTTTTTTATTAGGATAAATAAGGTTTAGATCCTTAACCCTTTTCGTGTATTTTATTACATATGTATAAATGTAGTATAACAGAAATATAAATAAAATATAGAAGCAACCTGTCTTTTTTTATAAAATAAAGAGAATTTTTTTTATTATGAAGAAAATAGAATTTAGAAAAGAATCGAATTTCGAAACTAAATAGAAAGTAAAGATAAAGAACAATTTTTTTGAACACTAGATGTCTTTCACATCCAACTAGACCAATAAAAAAAAAAACTCTTTATTTTTGAATGGCAGTTCAAAAAAAACGTACTTCTATATCCAAAAAACGTATTCGAAAAAATATTTTGAAAAGAAAGGGATATTGGGTAGCCTTGAAAGCTTTTTCATTAGCAAAATCTCTTTCTACTGGTAATTCAAAAAGTTTCTACTGGTAATTCAAAAAGTTTTTTTGTGCAACAAATAAAAAATCAAATGTTGGAATAATCTAAGGTGGCATGACATGAGAAAAAGTCTAATTTCTTTATCGTTTAGAATAGAAATTAATAAATAGAATAGAAAATTAAACTAGAAAACTATAGGAAAGATTTTCAGTCTTTAATGGTTAGGATATTTTATCCTTTCTAGGATGGGGATTCCTATTTTCCCATCAACCTAAATTACAATAATAATAAATATTAATAAGTTTTGTCTTTGTTATATTTAAATGAATATAAATAAATAAAAAAGAAAAGACCTAAGATTTTTAGTCAAAATAACAAAATAAATTCTAAAATAAATTAAAAAAAAAAAAAGTAAAAAAAAAAAATAATTGATTAAGTAAGTTTAAAATTTGTTTTGTAACTTTCTTAACAATTACTATTCCAAATCACTATACAAAATGAATCTTGTTCTTGCTTTCAATCAAATTAATAAAAAAAAAAGAATTTTTTTAGATTCAAAAAATCAGTGAAAAGAACATTTATTTTTATTCTCTCCATGGATTGAAGTCAAAACTTTTTATTTACAACTTTACAAGAGTTTTTTAGATTTTTTTGTAGAAGAGCATAAAAAAAATACCATTGTATTGTTAAGTTAACTAAAATTAATACATTAATACATTAAATGACAATAAGAAATTGATAGAATAAATGATTCTTATGAGAACGTTTCCATAACTATTTAATTAATTAAACAAATAAACAAAAATTTATTCATTTATTTATTTTAATCTTTCCTAAAAGAGATTGCCTTGAATTGATACCTTTACTTTAGGTTTTAAATTGTTTAAGCTCGACGATTGAATAAAAATCAGTTATTATAAATTTGAGCAAGCCGCTATGGTGAAATCGGTAGACACGCTGCTCTTAGGAAGCAGTGCTAAAGCATCTCGGTTCGAGTCCGAGTGGCGGCATAATATCTTTTCATTTTCAAAAGGATATAATAAAATAAGAATAAGTTCTATAGTGAATTTAATTACAAATGTAAATTTTGTATAATTAAAGGCCTCTTTTTTTTTTTTAGAAATTTTATGATATTTTCGACTTTAGAACATATATTAACTCATATTTCTTTTTCAGTCGTTTCAATTGTAACTACAATTCATTTGATAACCTTATTAATTGATGATTTCGTAGGATTATATAATTCGTCGGAAAAAGGTATGATAACCACTTTTTTCTGTATAACAGGATTATTGCTTTCTCGTTGCATTTATTTGGGACATTTACCATTAAGTGATTTATATGAATCATTAATCTTTCTTTCATGGGGGTTCTCCATGATTCATATAGTTCCATATTTTAAAAAATATAAAAATTTTTTAAGTGCAATAACCACACCAAGTACTTTTTTTACCCAAGGCTTTGCTACTTCGGGTCTTTTACCTGACATGCATCAATCCGAAATTTTGGTACCTGCTCTCCAATCCAAATGGTTAATGATGCACGTAAGTATGATGGTATTTGCCTATGCAGCTCTTTTATGTGGATCATTATTTTCGGTAGCACTTTTAGTAATTATATTTCGAAAAGTCATAAAAATTGTTGATAAAAGCAATAATTTTTTAAATGATTCATTTTTTTTTGGTAAAATGCAATACATAACGGAAAAAGGTAATGTTTTAAGAGATACTTCTTTTCTTTCTTCTAGGAATTATTTCAGATTTCAATTGATTCAAGAATTAGATCATTGGAGTTATCGTATTATTAGTATTGGGTTTATCTTTTTAACTACGGGTATTCTATCAGGAGCAGTCTGGGCTAACGAAGCATGGGGATCGTATTGGAATTGGGACCCAAAGGAAACTTGGGCATTTATTACTTGGACTATATTCGCGATTTACTTCCATATTCGAACAAATAGAAATTTGGAAAGTTTAAATTCCGCAATTGTCCCTTCTATTGGTTTTTTTTTAATTTGGATATGTTATTTTGGGGTTAACTTATTAGGAATAGGACTACATAGTTATGGTTCATTTACATTAATATCCAATTGAATAAAAAAAGAATTTGATAAATACAATCATGGGATAGCATAGTTTATCTATATAACAAGTTTCGGATAAACTGTTGAGAACTTTTTGAATCATTAAGATACTTGATTCAAAAAAGTTCTCACAAAAACCACTGATTAAAATTCAGGTTTTTACTTAAATTTAAGAAAATAAAAAAGAAGTTTTTTTTCATTCTATAATGATTTTTTAATTATAAGATTTCTTTTTTTTTTACTATTTTATACTATCTATAAAAATAATTAGATAGAATAGTTTCAACTTTCTCAACTGATAATGAAAAAACGAAATCTGGATAAATACCAATACCCATTACAGGCAGAAGGATCGAAATCGAAACAAATAACTCTCGCGGTCCAGAATCAAAAAAAAAGTTTGGAGCATTAAACAGCTTATATCCATAAAACATCTGGCGTAACATAGATAATAAATAAATAGGAGTTAATACCATTCCAACTGCCATTACAAAAGTAATTAGTATTTTGGGCATTAAAAGAAACTTTTGGCTAGTAATTATTCCAAAAAATACCATTAATTCTGCAAAAAAACCGCTCATGCCTGGTAATGCAAGGGAAGCTAGTGAGAAAATACTAAACATTGTAAATATTTTTGGCATTAGGGTAGCCAGCCCACCCATTTCGTCAAGATAGAAAAGACATATTCTATCATAACTCGTTCCTGCCAAGAAAAAAAGTGCAGCACCAATAAATCCATGCGATATTATTTGTAAAATAGCTCCATTGAGTCCTATATCGTTTAGAGAACAAACTCCTATAATTATAAAACCCATATGAGATACAGAAGAAAAGGCTATTCTTTTTTTTAAATTTCGTTGACCAGAAGATATTGAAGCTGCATAGATTATTTGCATTGTGCCTACTATTACCAACCAGGGAGAAAATATAGAATGAGAGCGAGGTAATAATTCCATATTGATTCGAACCAATCCATACGCTCCCATTTTTAATAAAATTCCGGCTAAAAGCATACAAGTACTGTAATGTGCTTCTCCATGGGTATCTGGTAACCATGTATGTAAAGGTATAATCGGTGATTTGACAGCAAAAGTAATAAGAAATCCAATATAGAATAGTATCTCCAGGGTCACAGAATATGATTGATTGGCTGATGTTTCAAAATTGAATGTTGGTTCATTGGAACCATATAAAGCGATACCCAAAGTTCCCATTAATAAAAAAATAGAACTTCCTGCAGTATATAAAATAAATTTTGTAGCTGAATACAGACGTTTCTTTCCCCCCCACATGGATAGAAGTAAATAAATAGGAATTAATTCTAACTCCCACATGATGAAAAAAAGTAAAAGATCCTGAGAAGAAAATAATCCTATTTGACCACTATACATTGCTAACATCAGAAAATAAAATAATCGGGAATGACGAGTAACTGGCCGAGCCGCTGAAGTAGCTAAAGTGGTGATAAATCCTGTAAGTAAAATAGGTCCTAAAGAAAGTCCATCTATTCCCAATCTCCAGTAAAAATTAAAAAAATTGATCCATTTATAATTTTCTGTTAATTGGATTAATGGATCATCAAATTGGAAATAAAAAGAGAATGCATAGGTCATTAAAAGGAGTTCTAAAACACATATATATATAGTATACCATCGAATTACCTTATTTCCTCTATGAGGAAAAAAGAAAATTAAGGAACCCGCGGATATCGGTAAAACTACAAATATTGTTAACCAAGGAAAAGAATTCGTAGTAAAAACAAGATACATTCGGACCAGAAAAACCCGTTCTCGAAAAAAAAGATATCTTATGTTTTCTGTTTTCGAGCACGGGTTTTTGTCGGTAAAAAAATGTATTCTATTCAAGTGAATTTTTATGGAAAGTATCAATAAGCTAGACCCATGCTTCGAGTTGTTTCATGCCATAAATAAACTCGAACACTTAAGAAATCCGTTGGGCAGGCGGATTCGCATCTCTTACAACCAACACAGTCCTCCGTTCTTGGAGCAGAA